ACGTCTAGCGTATTTTTTCACAGTAGCAGGGTCGCTATAACTGACCCCATTCAGTTCGCCGCCATAGAACTCAACAGTTACACCTACTTGTTCGACACTATATTTTGATTCGGCCCTTCTAAAAGGAACATCGGCTCTAACAATTCCGTCCCCATCGACCAAAACAACTGGAAATGTTTCAAAAAACGTAGGCATACGACGTACAAAAAGTTCATGCCCCTCTTTATCTCTAAAGATAGGATGTCCTAACCACCCAACAGCTATTCCATCCCCGCTGTCCATTGAGCCCGCTCTGAATAATCCCCCTTTTGCCGGATTATTGCCGATGTAATCATAAAAAGCCAGTTTTTCAGGAATTTTCGACCAAGCTTCGGATAAACTTTGATTTTCGGCTAAGCCAGCACCAATTCTTCTATATATTTCTTGTTGGAAGTATCCTTGATCCCATTGATAGCGCGTGGGACCAAACAATTCAATCGGGGTAGTTGCTGAACCATACCACATAGTTCCAGCAACTACAAAAGCTGCAAAAAAGACAGCAGCAATACTACTGGAAAGGACGGTTTCAATATTTCCCATACGTAATCCTTTGTATAGGCGTTGGGGTGGACGAACACTAAGATGAAATAGACCTGCCAATATGCCTAAGGTCCCTGCTGCAATATGATGAGAAGCTATTCCTCCCGGAACAAAAGGATCAAAACCCTCCACACCCCACGCTGGATTTACGGCCTGTACCCTTCCGGTTAGTCCATAAGGATCGGACACCCATATTCCAGGACCATACAATCCTGTTACATGAAATGCACCAAAACCAAAGCAAGCCACCCCTGAGAGAAATAAATGAATTCCAAAGATCTTAGGCAAATCCAAAGAGGGTTTTCCTGTACGTTCATCAGTAAATATTGCTAGATCCCAATACACCCAATGCCAGATAGCTGCCAAAAAACACAAGCCAGAAAACACAATATGTGCCCCGGCCACACCTTCGTAACTCCAAATACCCGGATTGCTTACAGTCCCCCCTGTGATACTCCAACCGCCCCACGAATTCGTTATTCCTAAACGAGTCATGAAGGGTATAACGAACATACCCTGTCTCCACATTGGATCAAGAACAGGATCAGAGGGATCAAAAACGGCTAATTCGTATAGAGCCATCGAACCGGCCCAACCAGCAACCAGAGCTGTATGCATTATATGGACAGCAATCAAACGACCGGGATCATTCAATACGACGGTATGAACACGATACCAAGGCAAACCCATGGAAATACCCCTTTATCAACGAAAAATAGACACAATGTAACTTTATTGCATTGGAAAAAGCTATGCTCTGGACCCCCTTTTTTAGGGGATTCTCTCGGGGAAAGGATTAATATTTGTTTGATGCTTTTCGTAATAATTACTTTTAGTAATAATGAAAGTATTTTGTTCATAGGAACAAAAAGAAGCAGATCTATTCTATACCCGATAAGTAATAATACGCAATGGTAAGGGGGTTGATACCATTTTATATGAGTGAATGTATATGTATTTGTTCATCATTCAAAGGACTCATTTGTAAGAATTTTCCTTTATTCATTTTGTTTTCTTTTTTTATGAACTTAGTCAATCTATGGATAAAATAGGATAATAAAATCATATAGTATTAGGCCACTAAACCCATTTGTTACGCTTTCACATCAAAGTGAGATATAGTACTTAATTTTTCTTTTATTTAATGCCTATTGGTGTTCCAAGAGTACCCTTTCGAAGTCCTGGAGAGGAGGATGCAGTGTGGATTGACGTATAGTGCGACTTGTCAGATATATTGGGCATACGGTATTTCCCCGTTCTCTTCCCCGATCGAGATATCCCCTCTTTCGCCCGAGAAAGATTGATTCAATTATCAAAAATTTGGAGCGTGAAGTGCAATTAGGTCCGTTTTTTAGGGAGGGTATACGGATTAATATTTTCAATTAGAATAATTTATGGTTGGCTTGGTTAGACCAATCAAATGAAGGATCAGGCTCCGTTTAGAAAAAAACCAATTGGTAATAAATCTATTTATGATTACGACTTAATATCATATTTTAATTATTTCGATTTATTTAGATATTTAGAAATAAAAGCGATCTCAAACTGTTAATCAATCGAATAATATGATGAATGCGTTGAATATTTGTGGGAAGACATGAAATAAATTGAGAAAAAAATAAATAAATAGGTAAGTCGTAGCAAAAGGACGTGGTATTGGGGCGTTTGTCCTATATGTACAAATCCAAATCGGGCGGATCTTTACTCGGAGTAGAGCATAAACCTAAAAAAAATTGAAGAAGCCCAGTCAGGAACAAGAAAATTACATCGCGATTTAGATTGTATCTCGATGAAACAATACATCAATGAAAAGTTAGTCAGATAAGCTTAGCAATTTTTTTAGATAAACAAAACAGGCCAAAACTCATCTTTCTTAAAAAATGAAAGAAAAGTCCATTTTATTGTATAAGTTAAAAAACCTGTTATGAAAAAAAAGCTAGAATCTACACATTGATTCCTTTTTTTCATTATTTTTGTTGAACCGTATGCATCAAAAGGTGCATGTACGGTTTCTAAGGGATACCATTTTATCCCAACCAACCGACTTTATCGAGAAAGATTGCTTTTTTTAGGCCAAGGGGTTGATAACGAGATCTCGAATCAACTTATTGGTCTTATGGTATATCTCAGCATAGAGGATGAGACCAAAGATCTGTATTTGTTTATAAACTCTCCTGGCGGGTGGGTAATACCCGGAGTAGCTATTTATGATACTATGCAATTTGTGCGACCCGATATACAGACAGTATGCATGGGATTAGCCGCTTCGATGGGATCTTTTATTCTTGTCGGAGGGGAAATTACCAAACGTCTAGCATTCCCTCACGCTCGGCGCCAATGAGTTTTTTATTTGATTTGAGAGAAAAAAGACAACTATGCCTTCGCTCTATATGAAATATGAATATTAAGTAATAATAGCATGGCACTTCGAATTCGATATGAGAAATGTTTTTTAAACCCTTAGATTACGTATCGAAAGAGTAGTATGAAATAAAAAGGCATTTTCAATTTTAGTCAATCTATCGGGAGGCCTATTTCAGCGTCACAAACTTTTTTGTTTTCACACCAGGGGGCTAACAATATTTAGGTTATGAAAGAATATGAAAATAAATCTTGTTTTTTTATTTGAAAAAAAAAAAAAAAAGAAACTTTGGGATTGCTAAATAACAGACGAAATAAATATATAAAGCAACGGAACCATCATAGTATTTTTATAGGATTTTTGAACTACTACAAAAAGAAGGGTGGTTATTGGATCATTTACCAACCTGAGTCTGATAGACTCTATCATTTATTTTATATTTCTTCAATGTAAGTAAGGTAAAAAAAAGGCGAATTCCATTATAGAGCCGTATGCAATGCGCAAAAGATGCCTGTACGGTTGTTCAATTATATCTTTTTTGATTTTTATTATTCTTTATCTATTCACCTTTCACTTTCATCATGAGAGATAGAAGAAACATTTTTTGTGTTATATCATATATTATATCATCAGGGTAATGATCCATCAACCTGCTAGTTCTTTTTATGAGGCACAGACGGGAGAATTTGTCCTGGAAGCGGAAGAGCTGCTGAAGCTGCGCGAAACCATCACAAGGGTTTATGCACAAAGGACAGGCAAACCCTTATGGGTTGTATCCGAAGACATGGAAAGAGATGTTTTTATGTCAGCAACAGAAGCCCAAGCTCATGGAATTGTTGATCTTGTAGCAACTGAATAAAAAAGAAAAAGAACAAGGATTTCACATGAATTCGTGATTTGGTATTTTATCTTCTTACCGAATTTACTAGTCTATTTCTAAATTTCTTAATATAGAAATTAAAAATATAGAAAAAAAAAAAAAAAAAGAATTCCTAAGTATCCGGTTAAGATCGATCTAAACCAGCCCATTATCTATATGATTCAACATGCCAACTATTAAACAACTTATTAGAAATACAAGACAGCCAATCAGAAATGTCACGAAATCCCCCGCTCTTGGAGGATGTCCTCAGCGACGAGGAACATGTACTAGGGTGTATGTGCGACTCGTTCAGACCGTGGACTAGGAGAAAACACTTGATCCAGTATCACCGATCCGTACCAGTGAGTAGGATAGAATGGACGAACTCCATTGAATATTCAATAGCTTAAAAAAAAATCTATCCTTCGATTGGGGTATCAAATGTATGGTTCCCGTTGGTGCAAATCCAATCACCTCAATTTAAAATTTAAGATAAGATGAGAAAGGATTCCCCATTAATAGCAAATGGTATTCATTAAGCGGGGGAAATTTTTTTTTTTTAAAAGGTCAAAATTTTAGGCTTTATTCTTGCAAGAACGGACTAACAGGGTCAGCTACTCAGCAAATCTTCATAATTAAATACCGTTACTGTATAAATGGATCTCGTTGTGAAAGATCTAGTACTAGATAATTTTGGGTAGAGCCAAAGAGTGTGAACTGTACAAGTTAACAATAACATTGATTAAATGAAGGAAGGGCTCCGGTGTATAGAGAGGACCTCACCGTTTAAGAAGTAACCATAGAAACGACGGAACCCACTAGAATCCATTTTTATTTATTATTTACTATGTGTTTTTGATACTTAGTATCAATACAATTTTTATTTCTAGGCGAAATGCCTAAAAATAAATCGTGGTCGGGAAGGTTAGAGTAGCAAAAGCCATTGGAATTTTTATTTTATACATTGGAAGAATCCGTTTTGTTATTAATAGACTAGGACACGGGAAGGGAATAACTAAAAGAAAGGAAATCAATTAGTTATTCATCAAAGTTTCATTTATTCAATGACCAGAATTAAACGAGGGTATATAGCTCGAAGACGTAGAACAAAAATCCGTTTATTTGCATCAACTTTTCGAGGGGCTCATTCAAGACTTACTCGGACTATTACTCAACAGAAAATAAGAGCTTTGGTTTCGGCTCATCGGGATAGGAGTAGACAAAAGAGAGATTTTCGTCGGTTGTGGATCACTCGTATAAATGCAGTAATTCGAGATAATAAAGTATACTTTAGTTATTGTAAATTAATACACAATCTGTACAAGAAACAGTTGCTTCTTAATCGTAAAATACTTGCACAAATAGCTATATTAAATAAGAGTTGTCTTTATATGATTTCCAATGAGATCATAAAATAAAGTAAAATAAAGAGAGTGAAAGGAATCTGTTGGAATGTTTTAAATGGAGTTCCCTGTAGAATGAACTCTGGGAAGGTAGAGTAGAAATTAGTATGATAAAATATGAAAACGTCGTCAAAATGAAAATGAAGAAACACGTTCAATAAAAAATATTTCTTATTCTTCCCCAATTTTTTTTTTTCAAACGACACGACAATCAAATCTGTATTTTCTATTTTTAGAAAAAAAAGCGTCAATCCGCATTTGAGTTTGGATTGGAATTTTTTTGATTCCATTCAAGAGTAAGCCTATTTTTTTCTGGTTCTAAGACCTGGAGTTCTAGCGGTTGACTCGCTTCTTTCAAATTGTTTCTCATTATTAAGAAAAGGTAACGGAGATAAAATACGAGCTTGTTTTATAGCAATAGTAATTAATCGTTGTTGTTTTAAGGTCAATCGATTCACCCGTCTAGATAATATTTTTCCTTGTTCGCTAATAAATCGACTAATTAAACTCATGTTTCTATAATCAATTCGATCCCCCGATTGGATCGGAGGCAAACGCCTACGAAAAGATCGCTTGGATTTAAGAAAGATTCGCTTGGATTTATCCATGGTTTGTTTATTCCTTATCCTATCCTATTTCTTAATTCTCCATCACGGTTGATCTGATCGAAATAGGATTTGGTTTGTTTATATTTAAATTAATATATATTAGATATATCTAATATGTCATTTTTGATCTTCCTTAGAACGGAAGACCGACACACGAGTGACTGGTTAAATCTATTTCTTTATCTCCCCGTGAATCGTATGTTTATAACAACAGGGACAGAATTTTCTCAACTCCAATCGACTAGGCGTATTATGTCGATTCTTTTGAGTAATATATCTGGAAATGCCCGTTGATTCCTTATTAAGACGATTTCGAACACAACTGGTACATTCCAAAATCACCGTTACTCGGACATCTTTACCCTTGGCCATGAGCCTCCTTTAGTTTTTGATTCATTCAATTCTTTAAATTTCCGATCCGAAATGAGGAAGAAGAAAGGAACAAAAAAACAGGTAACTCGAAATCTAATTATGAAAGAAAGATTTCGTTGCAATAAATCAATATATTAATAAGTAAGTAATATAATGATTTCTAACTATATTACATTACTAGATTTATAATTTTTAATTTCCGAACAACATTTCATTTTTATTTAAGTATCTTGTATGATATTGTTGCCCCAATCATAACATTTCACTCTATTTTTTATTAATTTTATTTTAATTTGAGCTCGGCCCGAGTTACTAGTTTCACCGAGGGGGAATCCCCTTTTTGTTTTTCTAACGTATATTCGAAAAAAAGAAGGGAGGGGTTTAGTTACAGATATTTGATTCTATCTCTAATCCTCTCCCCCCCCTACTATATCAATAACTAGAATTAAAAAAAGGGGAATATCAACGCATCCGGAAAAAAACGATTGATCTCTATCAATAAACCTGCTAAAGATCCGAACCATAGAGTACTTACTACCGGTGCCACAGAGAGATATGTTTTTAGATCTCGCATTTTAAATTCTCCTCCTTCTTTATTATTTCTAATACATAATGCTAATACATATATAACCAGATGTGTATATGTACTTAATGACTGACCGCTTTTATTTGTACGCGGAATCCCTAATTCAAGTTGAAATGTACAAAATAGATCATATTTTTCTTAATCTTAAAAGAAACAAGCATGCCCCTTTAGGCCAGAAATTCTCGAAAAATAGTCATTATTTTTTATAGGGTCCCATATTTATTTCATACTTTAAAATATAATAAATATAATATAAAAAATATATAATAGAATAATATAAATAATATATAATAGAAGTCCGTTACTATTACTATATACTATTTTGAATATAAATATATGTTATATGAGACCAAAAAGAAGAAATGACAAGATATTTGTGTATATCAATGGAAGAAATAAAAATATGGAAAACAAAAAAGGGATTCTCTACAATGACACTGTAGACCAATTGAAAGGGATGTAGCGCAGCTTGGTAGCGCGTTTGTTTTGGGTACAAAATGTCACGGGTTCGAATCCTGTCATCCCTACCTATTACTTATCTTCTGAACAGTAACAGGGGAGATTGATTAAAAGAAAAGTGGATACATAAAAAATCTTTAATTTTTTGATAGTATATATCCAAGACGTATTGGGGTTACAAAATATTCTTTGTGATAATAAAGCGCTCTTAGTTCAGTTCGGTAGAACGTGGGTCTCCAAAACCCGATGTCGTAGGTTCAAATCCTACA